AATCTCCCAATCAAATTCGTCGTAACACTCATAATGATCAACTTTACGGAGATCCCATTGTATTCCGGAAGCTCGTAGCATTGGCCCTGATAAACCCCAATTTAGTGCTTCTTCTCCGCCAATAATGCCTACGCCTTCAACTCGTTCTAAAAAAATAGGATTCCGTGTAATAAGCTTTTGATATTCAGCAACCCCGGTTAAAAAATAATCGCAAAAATCCAAACATTTATCTATCCAGCCATGAGGTAGATCAGCAGCGACTCCTCCGATACGAAAATAATTATGCATCATGCGCATACCGGTAGCAGCTTCGAATAGGTCATATATTAATTCTCGTTCTCGAAAAATATAGAAGAAAGGGGTCTGTGCCCCAATATCTGCCATAAAAGGGCCAAGCCATAACAAATGGGAAGCGATACGACTCAACTCCAACATAATAGCTCTGATATAGCTAGCCCTTTTAGGTACTTGAATATTGCCTAGCTGTTCGGGTCCGTTTACGGTTATTGCTTCTGTGAACATAGTAGCTAAATAATCCCAACGTGTTACATAAGGCAAATATTGTATAATTGTTCGATTTTCCGCAATTTTCTCCATCCCTCTATGTAAATAACCCAATATTGGTTCACAGTCAATAACATCTTCACCATCGAGAGTAACGATCAGTCGAAGAACACCATGCATTGATGGGTGGTGAGGGCCCATATTGACTACCATGAGGTCTTTTCTTGTAGTTGGTGCAATCATAAGTTTTTCCCGAGTCATTCTTCCATGCATTGCTGAAAGTAAAAAGAAGTTCATCAAAATTTAAACGACTAAGCTCAAATGGTATCACGCTTCAAATTAACGAGTTTTTATCTCTCGAATATCCAACTCACCAATTAATTCTTTATAGCGTCCTCTATTTCTTTTTGAAAAATAGGCCAGCAGTCGTTGACGTTTTCCCAAAATTTTTCGCAAACCTCTCTGAGATGAAAAGTCTTTTTTGTGCAATTCCAAATGTGAAGTAAGTCTCCTTATCTTAGCGGTGAAACTGAATACTTGAAATTCAACAGACCCTCTGTTTTCTTCGTTTTCTTTTTGAGAAATAACCGAAATGAATGAATTTTTTACCATAAAAAAATGCCCCTTTCCCTTTTTACAGATATGGATTTTACCGATCAGTAATAATAATGCCATTAATTTGAATGTGGTATATACAATAATCTAATCCAAATTTCTTTATGAACTCCTAATTTTCTGAATTCAAATCAATCAATCCAATTTCTAATTGGATTTAAATAGGGATAGAAAAAGATTGGTACATTTTCGCATCGAAGAATTTAGACCTAAAATGAAGAAGGTTCTGTTGATTCATTTCGAGATCGAATTGAGACATTATTCATTTCATATTGGATACTAGAATGAAATGTGAGACAAGGCGTGTGATCTGTGTATTTGTTTGCTTTCATATACCCTATATTATATATAGGGTATAGGATATATAGAAAAAGTGTATTATCCACAAATTTTCAATCGTGGATACAGATGTATCCTTAACATACTGAAACGACTGCCATTATTTGTATCAAACCAATAACGATTCATACAAGCTAAATCTTCTAATCGATAATTAGGCCAAAGAAAGAGCTTTAATTTCATTAATTGATTTTTCTCTCTATCAAGATGGTTATTGTCATGTGAAACTTGGCTGCTGTTTTTTACGTTCCAAAATACTGGATTTCCATCTATAGAATTTCTATTCTTTGAATTGAAACAAATTAGAATTCTCAATTTTCTACGACGTCTAAACGATAAAATATTTTCAGGAACAAGTAAATCAAAATGATTTTTGTCTCTATTTCCAGTTATTCTTTGATGTGGTGAAATAGTTTCATCCAAATTATTCTTAGAAACATATCTTTGCTCTTGGTATTTTTGATTAGTTTGATGCTTACTCTTATGAACCAACGAAATACCTATGGTTTGATACATAATAAATTGCCCATCTTTTTTTCCAGACAGACGAATGGGTTCTAGAATCAATACCCCCTTCTTCATCAATTCTGAAAGAGTTAAATTCTTCTGAATCAGCATTATATCCAAACTCATTTCTCTCTTTTGAATCGAGGATATAGTAATTTTTCTTGGATCTATCAGTCTAAGCAGGAGACAATATACCTTGATATTATCGATCATTCTTTGATTCAAAGTCTCGTCCCATCTCAATTGAAAAAGCAAATAACGTTTCAGGAAGAAATCTAGTTCTGCTTCCGTGTTGCTTTTGTATTGTTTTTTCTTTTTCCCTTTTTTCATGTCTGATCTTGTATAATTTTCTTCAATATCTTTTTGTTGTGAGAGAACGGATCCACGATCTCCTCGGCTTGTGGGTTCTTGATTTCGATGCTTTTTATTCGAGGCTATCAAAAAACTTCCTTTTTCCTTTTCATTGATCTTTTTATTTTCACTACTATTTTCACTTCTATTTAAAAGAAGTAATTTGCTTGGTATAAACCAAGGTTTCATTTTATATACTTTATAAAGTAACACAAATTCTGGGAAGAACCAAAGTTCCAGATTCGATATGGGACGCTTTAGTATTTTTTCATTCATTCCCATCCAATCAAAAAATCCTTTGTGGGAGTTTGGTGGATTGATTTCTGGAATCATAAGATAAAAAAGATCTTTTTTAGAAATTATTTGAGAATTATTAGTACGAATTTGAGTATTTTGAGTCCTATTGGTATCGATCATGATCCAGGCCTCAATATCGACTTTTTGTCTAAGATAAAAATTGAAAATTTTCCAATCAAAATATTTTCTATCGGTCGGTTTTTCCATATATAGAATATCGACCTTTCCTAGATAATTTTTAATAGGGATATTCCTCAGCATATCAAAAAGTGTCTCTTTAGGCGTGTTATAAGAAATCTCTTGGTTCTTATTTCCTTGAAAGGTAGATCTATAAAAAAAGCATTCCGCTTTATTTTCATAATTAAGAAATTTATATGATAAAAGATCATATCTATAGTATTTTAGAAAATTATCTTTTTGATTAGATAATGAATATACTTCAAATTGTTTTTGTTTTTTGGAATTAATTAATTGGTCTTTTTCATATGAATGCCATTTGCTAAAATTTTCTTTAGCTATACGACGCGGATGAACTGTATTTCGCCATTTTTCTGGTATTAATCTAGACCATCTGATCTGAGATAAATGGTATTGATAATGTCCTCTTAGCCAGTTTTTCCATTGATTCATTTCATAACTCGGAAGTTTCTTATCTGCTGATTTTGAATGAACCATTCCTTGTGTTTCAAAAGAATCCTTTATTTTAGGCTTAAGAAAAAAATGGCTTCCTTGATGTTGAACAACAGATCGTAACGAGTTACTAACTTGGATTTGTGATAATTTGTAAAATACATATGCTTGTGACACGTAGGATAAGTCATAAAAAATATGTGAATTTGCTTTAATATTACTAATATTATGAAGTGGCTTTTTTATAGTCGAAAAAAACGGAATTGGAGTTTTCTTTTTTTTATTAATTCTTTCTTGTTTTCTTTCATTATTGTAAATGGATTTATCAATAATTTTTTTTGTTGATTCAAGAAAAAGTTCTGTATTTATTCTGGGAATATTAATGATAGATAAAAATATATCTGTGTATATTTTTTCAATGAAAAATTTAAAAAAAGGGGGTAATTGACAGATTAATCGAGCATTTCTTCTTTTTAATATTTGCCACTTTTCGAATCTTTTAGCACTATAACTTGTTTTGTTAGGACTAAGATTATTTATTCTTGGAGTTACTTTTTTTTTCTCTTTTGTGATTCTTTCTATTTGATTTCGAATTGTACTTGTTCTATCAGTCAGATCCTTCATTTTTTTTTCTGTCAATGAAGAATTTGTCCAACTCGGAGATGCAATTTGACTAAATGATTCGTGAATTATCTGATTGCTTATTATGGAATCTTTTTCTTCTTTAATTTCGCTCGATTCATATACTTCTACTTTTCTTAATCTAAATAATAGAATTGGATTTACTTTTGAAAGTTCTTTTATTATTATTTTTATAAAAATAACACTTTTGATAACCCATTTTTTTGTTTCTTTTGAAACTTTTCGAAGTAATTTTGTTTTTCCTTTGAAAACTGTTAGAACTCGAAAATACTTCTTTTTCCATTTTCCAATTTTTTTTTCGAATTCCTTTAAAATGGGTTTAAAAAAGGAAGGTCGTTTTCGGGGCGAACCAAAAGGAAGTTCGGCTTCCATTCCCCAAACTGTTAAAAAACAAAAATCATCTTTTTCTTTTTTCTTTTTCATTAGATCTTTCTGAGAGGATCGTAGTTTCGATTTGTGCCAAGGTTTCAGACAGAAAGGAAATAAGATTTTTATCTGAATACCATCTGTCAACCAATTTTTCGGAAATTCTGTTTCGGATAATGGAACACCGTTATAGGTACATTTAAGATGGATCTCTTTATTCCATTCCTGTAAATCCTCAGACCATTCGGGAAGTTGCAATAGGAATATACGTCCAATATTTTTCGCAATTATGAATGAAGGTAATAGAATATATTTTCTAAAAATAGATTGAGTTAGTAGCATGCAACCTCTTATTACTTGCGCAAATGGAATGCTATCCCAGGCCTCTGCTATCTCTATGCGCGCTTTTTCCTTTCTTTTGTTCTTCTCTTTTTTTTCTTCTCTTTTTGTTTGTTCTTTTGTATAGTCTACAATTTTAAATGCTTCCCCTTTACCCACCCAATTTCTAAAAATTAGTTTAATCAACCCAGAGATATCAAAAGAAAAAAGAGGGGATTTTTGTAGTCTCTCCAAAAAAAGAGGGGAATGTGCATTTGCTTGAAACAATTTTAAAATAACTATTTTACGCCTTTGAGCTCGCATAGAACCTTTGATTATACCGCGCCGAAAGTCTGATTGTTGTGAATAACGTATCAAAGCCACTTCGTCTATTTGATCGCGCATATTAGTATCCGTACTATTAGGATCAG